GCTTGGGCTGCTTTGATGGTAGTCTTTACATTTTCCCTTTCACTCGTAGTATGGGGAAGAAGTGGACTCTAGGGATACTCCTAATTGAGTTGAGAAATGCAACTCTATCAATTCTTTTATAGATCGTTCCGCAAAGACTTTTTAATTTAACTATTTTAAATTGAACAATTTATAGTGAAATATTGAAATTGAATTCAATAATTGAATTCAATTTCAAAATTCTATTCGATTCGAGTGGAGTAATTTATTCTATGAATAATATTTGAATAATACCCTTTTAATCATAATCAAATAAATATTTTAATGATTCCAGTGTTCATAGTTCAAAAGTAAAAAGAATACAAATGATAGGAAAGTTATTCCAACCGAATTCTTCCTAAATTCTTTATTATGATAAACCGGCTCTTATCAGAGTTATATATGGATAATAAGGAACAGCGGGACCTTTTTTACTTTTTATTTGTTTGCCTTTTTCTGGTTCAAAGACAAAAGAAAGTAGTTCTTTTTTTAGTTATTTAAAAGTTATCAAGTTAAGTATTAAGTGATTTTCTACGGGAAATAAAATAGACATAGTGATTCTCTAAGGGGATACTCCGCATACTAAGATATTTTCTTGGAGAAGTCACATATTGCGTACTTAGTACTTAGTTTAGTATTTTTTTTTATTATTTTCGTTTTATAAATTTATAAATTCGATTTATGCTATACTTTATTGACTTGACTCATTTCATATTATGATTCAAAGATTTCAAATTGGCGAGGTTTACTAATCCTTTTCTTTTCGTCGAAATCTGAAAAAAAACTCCTTTCCTTGGATGATTTGTCAACTGTTCAATCAATGGAATGCTAAAAAAAGATTTCTTGATTTTCTTTTATTAATACATACCCCGACTATTCTTTTTTTTTTTTTTCTTTTCATTGATTTGATTATTTCAATGGATTCCGGGATTCCTATTGACAATAATCAGAAATCCAGGAATTAGAATCATAAGAGTAAGAGGCGCCTTTCAACTATTCCAGATTAATTGGAACCAACACAAATCAAACATATGAAAAAAAGAAATCCAATTTGAACCTTATCTACATTCCATATAGATAATTAATATCTATTGTCTAGATATCTATCTATATATCAAGATGAAGATGACATTCTAGATTGATCCATATTAAGCCCAGTACCACTTTAATATACTAGTATACCAAAATAACAAAAATAGAAAAATAGATAGTATGGTAGTAAATATATTACTTTCTACCATACTATCGGGTCTCATAGAATCCTGCTGATTCTAGTTCACTCATTTAAGCTAAAACACAAAATTGGAATTATTTTCATTTTATTTCGTTAATTCTTGATATTGATAAGAACTAAGAAGTCAAGTTTCATTCAAATTAATCACTTTGACTAACAGTTTTTACATATATTATAAGTAAAAAAGCAGTAGGAACTAGAATGAACAGTGCAGTAGCAATAAATGCGAGAATATTTACTTCCATAATGTCATCGTTTCGTTTTTCTTTACTTCACAATAATTCGGGATTTAATCCCATAAGAGATGATAAATCTTTGGCCTCTAAATTCAATGGGATGAATTCCATCTCGATGATATCAAATCAGATCAATATCATGAATAACAATATCTGAACTCTCAAATCGATTTATCGTCGAGAATTGAATAGTATAACATAGAAAGATCATTTATTCATACCAAATCCAAAAATGTATTCCTGACCCAATCGAAAATTTTCTTACTTTGTTACTTTATTTATCATTCTTTTCCAGTCTTTCTTTTCTATCTTTTCTATAAAACTATCTCCTTCCTTATACAATCATCTGACTAAGTATCATCTAATCGTCTTTAAACTTACATAAGTTACAAACAAAAAAAAGTGCGATAAAGATAAGTCCTAGTACAGTATAAAAAAAAATCGAATATTCTACCAAATTCACTTTTTTAGAGTTTGTTTTTTCTTCGGCATAAATCCTTAAAAAAGATTATCGATTCCCTCTCTCTATAAGAGAGGCAGGGTCCTTATTTGATTTTTCTTTTATTAATATACTCTTTACTTGATTGAATTAGGAATAGGATCCATATAATATATCAAAACTTCATTGAATGAGATAGATTGTTTCAAATAATTGAGGTTACACAAAATCAGAGCCAAAAAAGAAAAAGAAGAGACTTTTCCGATTAAAAGGATTTTATCAACAGAATTTAAGTCATTTTGTACCGTACAAATAAGAATTCCATTTGTGTATGTGCTACCGGGAAAGATAGGGTACTCGATTCGATTTCATTATACGGATCGGGGGGAGGCAAAATTCAGTGAGGTAGCTCTTGGAATCCTGAATATGATGCTCCCAATAATTGTACTAATCCACATGTGTCTTTATCCATCTCTATCGATACTAGTTGAAGAAATGAAAATGACCCTATTTGTATTTGCTTTGATGAAAAACGAAAATAAATAATATAAAATAATATTAATATTAAGGATCCACTTTGGGAATGAAATTCTGCTATTTGTACCCCTTAATTACAGAAAATGAAGAGATGAATTGATGTATTTTTTTTTTATTGGATTATTGGTTATTTATCGGGACTGACGGGGCTCGAACCCGCAGCTTCCGCCTTGACAGGGCGGTGCTCTGACCAATTGAACTACAATCCCAGGGAAACGAAATACAGCATACATATTCTTCTGATTTCATTCAAACACTTTCTGTTTAGATTTAAAATTGGAATCGCCTCGTTGTAACAGAGTGCGAGTGGTAGGTAATATTGATATCCACACGCATATATATTTTATATATATTTTAGTGATACTGGCACGAATTACTAGTTATCTTTTCGTTATTTCAAATAAAAATCGCAAAATCAATTGATAATCAACCTTTCAATAAAAAAAAAAAAAGACTGTTTTTTCTTTCTACTTTTTTTCTTTCTATTACTTTTTTTCTTAGACTTTCTACTTACAAATCCTGATATGAATCTAGATCGTCAGAAAGATCATAATTTATGGTAAAAAAAGAAAGCAAATCAAATAAATAACAAGGAGAGCCGAAATTTTTACTTCTTTTTTTTTTATCAGACATTTTGAAAGAACAAAGGGGTTATATCATTTCATGGTGGATCAGTGAATTATTGGGCCGAGCTGGATTTGAACCAGCGTAGGCATATGCCAACGAATTTACAGTCCGTCCCCATTAACCGCTCGGGCATCGACCCAGGAAGAAAAAATTCCAGACTTCGAAAGAATCCCCCATCAACTTCCTTTCGTAATACCCTACCCCCAGGGGAAGTCGAATCCCCGCTGCCTCCTTGAAAGAGAGATGTCCTGAACCACTAGACGATGGGGGCACATTTGCCCGATCGTCAGCATATTATACTCATAGTATGAACAGTTTTTTGAAATTGTCAATAGAATAAATTTGATTCGGTTTTTCTATATTATTATATTCTAATAATATAGAAAAAAATAGAGAAAAAAATCGAATAATATAGAAAAAAAATAGAAAAAATTAGATAGAATCTATTTACTTTACATAGATTTGATGTACAATCTATTTCTATAGATATAGATTATCTGCATGCTGGTTCATTTCGGAATTGAATCAAACGGGCCCTTTTAACTCAGTGGTAGAGTAACGCCATGGTAAGGTGTAAGTCATCGGTTCAAATCCGATAAGGGGCTTTGTCCTTTATTTTTTTCATAAAACTCCCCCGGGAGTATTTCTATTTGAAGGGGGATTCCATTTGACGGGGGAATAGAGATATTGTTATTATTTGTAATAAAATTTGTAGTAAGAATGTAATAAATAAGATAAGAAACTCTAGAATTCTAATAAATAGAATTCTTCTAAATTCAAAATGAAATTAGAAGGTTAACATTATAATGATTTATACTCGAATTTAGAGTATACTAATATAGTAATTATAGTTATATAGTAATTATAGTTATAAAATTGAACATTTTTTTATTATATTAAAATGAATAATGATGAATAATGATACGTTGGCTCTTAAATCGTCAAACTTTCCTATTTTATAAGAGTTCAATCAAATCAAGTGTAAAGATTAGATTAGAAATCAACAAAAGAAAAAGTAAGTGGACCTAACCCATTGAATCATGACTATATCCACTATTCTGATAGTCAAATTCGATATAGATGAAATTGGAACAATAGATCCGCTTTTTTCTTTCATTTTCCTATTTCTTTGGACTCCAAAAAAAAATCTGTCGATATTTCTGATTCAATCTTTTTGTTCCTAGTTATTCTATAGGACTCAATTACTATTTCCTTCCTCCATTCCACAGAAAAGTTTATTCGAAGTCACAACATAAAACATATAAGGGAATTCAAAAAATCTTTCTTAAATATCTTTCTTTGATTCCAGAACACAATTTATATTGATATTTATATCTATATAATATATAAGATTAATAGAGATTAATAGGTGCGATAAAAAGACTTTCGTTTCATTTCAAATTTCCTATTATTTATTTAATATTGTATTGAATTTAATAATAGAAAAATGCATTCTCCTTTTTCTTTTCTGACAGATAACAGATATAAAATAAAGTAAAAAGAAAAAAGGTTCGAAGTGTCTTTCGCGCTTTGACCTGTGAAAGGGCGTATTCCGGGGTTTTTTCTTCAGATGAAGAAAAAAGAAATAGAAGAAAGACGACATTAAAATGAAAGAATACTAAAATGAAAGAATAAAGTATAAAATAAGAAAAGTATATGATATGGTAGTAGTTTAATGCACATAAAAATTAGAAGAGTACATAAAAATATTTCTTTTTATAAATCTCAATATCACAAACAAGATCCAAGAATAAGATTTGTTTGATAGAATGAGATCTGAGGATCAACTGGCAACGAAAGAGGGGATAACTTGTTCCTTGAATGATTCTTTCAAAAAATTCATCTATTGGATTGATGAGTCGTCATCAAAAAACTCACAGTTCATATGGTTATTAAGATTAAGAAGGAA